GCTTCTTCCTCGGAGAAACACGATCAAACAATTCCCAACCATGGTCCTTGCGGATCGGATCATCCATATAGGATACAAAAAGAAACTCCAGATATTTGATATCTTTCTCTTTGAATGAGATCTCAATTCCAGCTACTGTTTCATTAGATATCTTACAACTAGAATCCCTCTTTTTTCCGATCCAGTTCCTCCACCACCGCGAACCCCAGTTAGATTCAGGCATGATACACTTTTTAGTTATTGGGAGGACCCAAGTACTCTCTTTCGGATCCATGAAACAACTCTCAGAGATCTTTTTCCCTTTTGGAAGATACAGGAGCGAAACAATCAACCTATTGATATTGGGAGACCAAAAAGATTCTTCCAATGTATCATTTCTGGGTCCAATGGAATTCATAGGTATAGGAAGAAGCCCCATCAAATAGAGATTTTTTCTTTCGACCATATTTCGATTGTTAATACGATATATAAGGACCGCTACTACAAGCAGTACTACACCTTTGATCGTGAAATATCGATTGCTTGTTGAACCCTGTGAATCACGTGAAAGCAGGACACTCCAAGTTTGGGGGCCAAGGAGTTTCACAAAACGTTCTTGGTGGAAAAAAATGTGAGTGAAAGACACCACTGAATCGAATTTGGTCCATGAATCTAAGAAATAGCGAGAATTCTTGATCTCTCTCAATATCTCTCTCAATTCAAAAATACAGGATTTGAATTGATGCCGTTTCATTGATTTCTCCTAAACGAAAGATTATATTTCAATTGAAATCCACTTACACAAAGACAGCCCCCGTTGATGACGAGTCTCCGCGAAGCATCCATGGCTGAATGGTTAAAGCGCCCAACTCATAATTGGCAAATTCGTAGGTTCAATTCCTGCTGGATGCACGCGAATTGGAACGTTCAATAATAGAATTGGCTCCGTATCAACGGAATCTCATCATCCATAGATAACTAATTGGTATATTCATACTATAAGAATAAGATAGAAACGGTAGAAACGGTAAGAATTCTAATTCTTATAGATACTGGAACTCATAGGGAAGAAAATGGATTTATGGATGGAATCAAATATGCAGTATTTACAGAAAAAAGTATTCGGTTATTGGGGAACAATCAATATACTTCTAATGTCGAATCAGGATCAACTAGGACAGAAATAAAGCATTGGATCGAACTCTTCTTTGGTGTCAAGGTAGTAGCTATGAATAGCCATCGACTCCCGGGAAAGGGTAGAAGAATGGGACCTATTATGCGACATACAATGCATTACAGACGTATGATCATTACGCTTCAACCGGGTTATTCTATTCCACCTCTTATAGAGAAAAGAACTTAAATAAAAAAAAAATAAATACTTAATAACATGGCCATACATTTATACAAAACTTCTACCCCTAGCACACGCAAAGGAGCCGTAGACAGTCAAGCGAAATCCAATCCACGAACAAATTTGATCTATGGACAGCATCGTTGTGGTAAAGGTCGTAATGCCAGAGGAATCATTACCGCAAGGCATAGAGGGGGAGGTCATAAGCGTCTATACCGTAAAATCGATTTTCGACGGAATGCAAAAGACATATCTGGTAGAATCGTAACCATAGAATACGACCCTAATCGAAATGCATACATTTGTCTCATACACTATGGGGATGGTGAGAAGAGATATATTTTACATCCCAGAGGGGCTATAATTGGAGATACCATTGTTTCTGGTACAGAAGTTCCTATATCAATGGGAAATGCCCTACCTTTGAGTGCGGTTTGAACTATTGATTTACGTAATTGGAAGTAACCAATTAGGTTTACGACAAAACCTAGAAATCGATCACTGATCCAATTTGAGTACCTCTACGGGATAGACCTCAACAGAAAACTGAAGAGTAACGGCAGCAGGTGATTGAGTTCAGTGGTTCCTCATATAAAATTATTGACTCTAGAGATATGGTAATATGGAGAAGACAAAATTGTTTGAAGCACGGATAGAACCGGAAGCGCCCCTTGTTTCAAAGAGAGGAGGATGGGTTATTCACATTTCATTTGATGGTCAGAGGCGAATTGAAAGCTAAGCAGTGGTAATTCTAAAGATCCCCCGGGGGAAAAATAGAGATGTCTCCTACGTTACCCGTAATATGTGGAATGGAAGTATCGACGTAATTTCATAGAGTCATTCGGTCTGAGTGCTACATGAAGAACATAAGCCAGATGACGGAATGGGGAGACCTAGGATGTAGAAGATCGTAGCATGAGTGATTCGGCAGATTTGGATTCCTATATATCCACTCATGTGGTACTTCATCATACGATTCATATAAGATCCATCTGTCTAGATATCATCATCTACATCCAGAAAGCCGTATGCTTTGGAAGAAGCTTGTACAGTTTGGGAAGGGGTTTTTATTGATCAAAAAGAAGAATCTACTTCAACCGATATGCCCTTAGGCACGGCCATACATAACATAGAAATAACACTTGGAAAGGGTGGACAATTAGCTAGAGCAGCAGGTGCTGTAGCGAAACTGATTGCAAAAGAGGGTAAATCGGCCACATTAAGATTACCATCTGGAGAGGTTCGTTTGATATCCAAAAACTGCTCAGCAACAGTCGGACAAGTGGGTAATGTCGGGGCGAACCAGAAAAGTTTGGGTAGAGCCGGATCTAAATGTTGGCTAGGTAAGCGTCCTGTAGTAAGAGGAGTAGTTATGAACCCTGTAGACCATCCCCATGGAGGTGGTGAAGGGAGGGCCCCGATTGGTAGAAAAAAACCCACAACTCCTTGGGGTTATCCCGCGCTTGGAAGAAGGAGTAGGAAAAGGAATAAATATAGTGATATTTTTATTCTTCGTCGCCGTAAATAGAAAGAGAAAGAAAAAATAATGAATGATGTAATCAAACAAATCGGTTTTTTCGTCTTCACAAAATGAAAAAATGAAAAGAAGGGGGAGTAATCACTTGTGGCCCGTTCATCTAAAAAAAATCCTTTTGTAGCTAATCACTTATTAAGTAAAATTGAGAAGCTCAACAAGGCAGAGGAAAGAAGTATAATAGTAACTTGGTCCCGGGCATCCACCATTATATTTGCAATGGTCGGTCATACAATAGCTGTTCATAACGGAAAGGAGCATTTACCTATTTATATAACGGAGCGTATGGTGGGTCACAAATTGGGAGAATTCGCGCCTACTCTGACTTTCCGGGGACACGCGAAAAACGATAATAGATCTCGGCGATAACGATAATATTAATATAGTTAATGTATTAATGTAATAAAAAATTAAATAAGTGCTCTCATGATTTATTCTTATTTTTATTGGTGTGTGTGAGGTAAAACCCTATGATAAAGAAGACCTCGGGTACAGAAATACGAGCTTTAGCTCGACATATAGGTATGTCTGCTCAAAAAGCACGAAGGGTAATTGATCAAATTCGCGGTTGCTCCTATGAGCAAACACTTATGATACTGGAACTCATGCCTTATCGAGCATGTTACCCCATTTTCAAATTAGTTTATTCCGCAGCAGCAAATGCTAGTCACAATAGGGGTTTGAAAGAAGCTGATTTATTTATTAGTAAAGCCGAAGTCAACGAAGGTGTTATCGTAAAAAGGTTAAAACCGCGAGCTCGGGGACGTAGTTACCCAATAAAAAGACCCACCTGTCATATAACTATTGTATTGAGCGAAAGACCTAACTTCAATTTTAAAAATATTTGATTTTCAAAACATTACTTTTAGTTTAGAAAGAGAATATTGGTAGGTAGATATGGGACAGAAAATAAATCCACTTGGTTTCAGACTTGGTACAACCCAAAGTCATCGTTCCTTTTGGTTCGCACAACCAAAAAATTATTCCAAAGGTCTCCAGGAAGATGAAAAAATACGGGATTGTATCAAGAATTATGTACAAAAACATATGAGAATATCCTCAGGTTTTGAAGGAATTGCACGTATAGATATTAAAAAAAGAATCGATTTGATCCAAGTCATAATTCATATTGGATTCGCCAATATGTTAATAGAGGGTAGAGCCCGAGGAATCGAAGAATTACAGACTAATGTACAAAAAAGCTTTCATTCTGTGAACCGAAGACTCAACATTGCTATCGCAAGAGTTGCAAGACCTTACGGGCAACCTAATATTCTTGCAGAATATATCGCTCTGCAATTAAAGAATAGAGTTTCCTTTCGAAAGGCAATGAAAAAAGCTATTGAATTAGCTGAACAAGCGGATGCAAAGGGAATTCAGGTACAAATTGCGGGACGTCTCAATGGAAACGAAATTGCCCGCGTTGAATGGATTAGAGAAGGTAGGGTTCCCCTACAGACCATTCGAGTTAAAATTGATTATTGTTCCTATCCAGTTCGAACTATCTATGGAGTATTAGGGATAAAAATTTGGATATTTTTGGATGAAGAGTAATGGTTCCTTTTCTTGCGATTCTATTCATGGATACTTATCCATGGACAGGGCAAAAAACTCAATTTAGTTTAGGTCTTTTTCCGTTTAGTCAAAACGGATCAATTATATATGTTTGAATAACAATTCGATTTACCATGATAGAATTGCTATGCTTAGTGTGTGACTCGTTGGGACTAAAAGAAAGAATTGGACCCTACCTAATATAAAATAAATTAATAACCAGCTCATTGCTTCGTATTCTCAAGATCCAAGGAATCGGTCATTATATGAGATAATAATCATATATTTGTAGCAACTGAAATCCTTTTTCAATAAAGTAAAAATGAATCTTGATTGATTGTATAAGTTGTGAAACCAAAATAGAGGGATACGGATGAATGGAAGGATGAGAGAAAGGGAGAAGGGTAAAAGAAATGATATATTATTCCAATATGTATGGTCTATGAATCATCTCAGAAAGGGCAATGTGATAAGGCATCATATACTATAATATAATTCAATTCATCTATAATTTAGATAGATTTCATAGGAAAAAATAAAGAGCATTGAGTCGATAGAGACTGAGGAGATTGACTCAGGGACAGATTAAATTAGAAGCTCCATTGCAGAATTCAGACCTCGACATTAATGGAGGAGAAGCTATGGGAACGACGGAACCTGTGACTGCGGAGGATTCGATTGAAAACGAATCCTAATGATTCACTGGACGGGATGGCGGAACGCGCCGGGAGCGAACTGATTTCTTCAAAGAGGTTATGGAGAGACCCTACGAATAAAGCAGATAAATATAAAAGAGTAAATATTCGCCCGCGAAATTTCATTCATTAAATAATCCTAATATTATTTATCGTTTATTTATCGTTTCATTCGCGAGGAGCTGGATGAGAAGAAACTCTCATGTCCGGTTCTGTAGTAGAGATGGAATTGAGACACTACCATCAACTATAACCCCAAAAGAACCAGGTTTCGTAAACAACATAGAGGAAGAATGAAAGGAGTATCTTATCGGGGCAATCGTATTTGTTTCGGTAGATATGCGCTTCAGGCACTTGAACCCGCTTGGATCACATCTAGACAAATAGAAGCAGGGCGCCGCGCAATGACACGATATGCCCGTCGTGGCGGAAAAATATGGGTACGTATATTCCCCGACAAACCCGTTACACTAAGACCCGCGGAAACACGTATGGGTTCGGGGAAGGGATCTCCCGAATATTGGGTATCCGTCGTTAAACCGGATCGAATACTTTATGAAATGGGCGGAGTATCAGAAACCGTAGCCAGAGCCGCTATGGAAATAGCGGCGCGTAAAATGCCTATACGAACAAAATTCGTTATTGCAGAATAGGGATATCGGACCAAAGGGATATTTATGAGTGATGAAAAATATAATCTATAATCGCTGGTTTACTTATTTCTGGACAGAAAATTTGCTTTTCCCCCTCGCCTCTTGCATTGAAAGAACTCAAATAAAAGAAAAATGATTCAACCTCAGACCCTTTTGAATGTAGCGGACAACAGCGGAGCTCGAAAACTGATGTGTATTCGAATCATAGGAGCTAGTAATTACCGATATGCTCATATCGGTGACGTTATTGTTGCTGTAATCAAAGAAGCAGTGCCAAATATGCCCCTGGAAAGATCAGAAGTAATCAGAGCTGTAATTGTACGTACATGTAAAGAACTCAAGCGCGACAACGGTATGATAATCCGGTATGATGACAATGCAGCAGTTGTCATTGATCAAGAAGGAAATCCAAAAGGCACCCGAGTTTTTGGGTCGATTGCTCGTGAATTGAGACAGTTAAATTTCACTAAGATAGTCTCATTAGCTCCCGAAGTATTATAAATAATGAACGCTAGTAGACGAGACAATGGTGTAGTAGGTTCTTTTAAATGGATCAATTAGTAGATTATGTTTCAGGCATATACCTTTAATGAAAAAGAAAAAAAGAAACATGTTGATTATATCAAAGAAAAAAAAATGATAGTTCGTCATGGGTAGAGACACTATTGCCGATATAATAACTTATATAAGAAATGCTGACATGGATAAAAAAGGAACAGTTCGAATACCATCCACTAATATTACCGAAAATATTGTTAAAATACTTCTACGAGAGGGTTTTATCGAAAATGTTAGGAAGCACCGGGAAAACAACAAGGATTTCTTGGTTTTAACCCTACGACATAGAAGAAATAGGAAAAGAGCATATAGAAATATTTTAAAGCGTATCAGCAGACCTGGTCTGCGAATCTATTCCAACTCTCAACGAATTCCTAGGATTTCAGGCGGGATAGGGGTTGTAGTTCTTTCTACTTCTAGAGGTATAATGACGGATCGAGAAGCTCGACTAGAAAGAATTGGAGGAGAAATTTTGTTTTATATATGGTGAGATGATCCATCTGGTATACGAATTTGATACGTAACTTCCTATTTATGAAAAAGAGAGTAGAGGTAGGTTGTCTAATGTCACTCCTCCTCCATTAGTTAATACTTCAAGGAGGTTACCTGGAATGAAAGAACAAAAATTGATCCATGAAGGTTTAATTACTGAATCACTTCCCAATGGCATGTTCTGGGTTCGCTTAGATAACGAAGACCTGGTTCTAGGTTATGTTTCAGGGCGGATACGACGTAGTTTTATACGAATACTACCAGGAGATAGAGTAAAAATAGAAGTCAGCCGTTATGATTCAACAAGGGGACGTATAATTTATAGACTTCGCAATAAAGATTCAAACGATTAGGTATTTCAATTTTCATGGGGATAAATTTTGAGGCTCAAACACTAACTTAAGGTTAATTAAAGAAAAGAGACTTATTTTCTTTCAAAGAGTAGATTTGGAGGAACAACAAATATGAAAATAAGAGCTTCCGTTCGTAAGATTTGTGAAAAATGTCGACTGATCCGTAGGCGAGGACGAATTATAGTAATTTGTTCTAATCCAAAACATAAACAGAGACAGGGATAATATTTATAAAAAAGAACTTAACTTTCTAAGAGACCTAATGGACAAATAAATAAAGGATTTGTTTTCACATGAAATGGATATATCCGTATATCTCTGACTCATA